CGGCAGGATCACAACGAGCTGGCGCTCCATAAACAAATTCCTTAGCAAATGAATACGCCCTATACTCCCAGCAATCAGCATATTGGCCCGGGCCGATGCTTCTATTCTAACAGCAATCTCGTTTTCTTAGGGTTATGGTTTGACTATGTTGAAATGGACTTCCCCTCCCCTTCTCGTAGTTAGGACTTGATCTTACACCATCCGGTGACCGGCTTCGCGAGACCATTTCGGTCTACACATGGCTAAGCTCTATTGGGCGGTGGCTTATCGAAGCAAATCCCGCACAAAAAAAGATCAGCAATAAAAAAAAATCTATCTTCAAAGAGAAGGCAATTGACTCTATCAAGAACAAGAAGGTATGGAACTTCTCGACGCACTGTTCGAACCCGCAAGCACCTTTCATCTACCCTACGCTAACAGCTCTCTTCTCTTATGATATTGCATCCGCCTTCGATTATTCAATTTCGAGTTAGCGCTCCGGGGGCTACTCCTACTGCAACTGCTTTCTTTAGGAAATGCCGACATCTACTCGAAATGGCTTGACATTCCAGAACAGAAACTTCACTCATATTGTTTTAATGCCCGAAGTCTGCTTTGCTGCATCTGAGATTACATCACCTCTTAAGAGTTAAAAGTCCCTTCTTGCCTGACGAGTTCTTCCTTCTTTTCTTGCTTTGCTACCGTCTGTGGCATTTGTCCTGCAAACAAGCCCTTCTCTTCCTTGACTAGCAGCAGCTCCCGCTAAAGCAGTTGCAGCTTACACTAGCTAGGCGAACTCCCGCTCTGATCCAGCTACCCCTCTTGCCGCTCGGCATTCCGTTTTTTGTGGGATAATTGCTGCAACCCCTTCTCTTTAATAGCAACCGATTCTAGCAGCTTATTCTTGCCAAGATGAGGTTGGGATTAACAATGTCTTGGTTGGAGCTATGGGGTATGCCTATATCTTTCTTTATATACGGCAATTCCGCGCTAAAGCCCTTTCTTAAGGTCTTAAGGCAGTTCAGTTGCTTTGAGATGAGCCCACAATGCCAATGGTGAAGGAGCTCTCTGTCTTTCTGGGATCAGTACTGCTTTATTAAAGACTCTCGAAAGCGAGTTGCCCATTCGGGTGGGTAGAACTCCTACCCACCTTCTTTTATACGTTGACGACAACATTCTCACCGGATCAACTCACGACGAGGACTACCCATGCCATCCGGGCTGAAGCGCTTCCCTTGCCCCGGGCTCACACACATGAAAATTCATAATGTTGGTTTTGATTGCCCAGGCATTGGGAAGGGATGCGGGAACAGGAGAAAAAGACGAGAATAGGGGCGAGAACAAGGGCAAGCCGACCACTATTTCTCCATTCAAGGCTATTTGGCAGAAGGAGCGTCATCACAGGACAAACCAATCCTTTCGACAAATTATCTTCCTTCGCAAGTCGACCGGAGGGATTCATCCATTCATGCAGTCAGTAGTCAAATGGTCCCTCTATCTAATGAATCAATGGCCGCCGATTCGGTTCAATGCTCTTTAGTGCCTTCGTGATATCTAAGGAGAGAGGAGAACACACTATAGCTTAACTACTTGCCTTTAACGACTAGAGTTTCGATCGAGCTAAAACCTTTATTTGTTGGTTGGCTACACTATTGGAAGAGAGGGGCTCAAATACTCAGATTCATTTCAATCTGGTTGGGTGAACATCCATCTCTCTATCCTTTTCCCGTGTCTTGGTCTAGTGGTCATTCCTCGCCCTCGATCACAAACTATCAATTTCATAAGAGAAGAAAGCGTAGAAAAGAAAGGTTTTGATTCGAGGTTCGCTAGATCTTTGCCTGAGTAAACAAATAAAAAAAATGCTCTCTCCTCTTCCTTTACTTCCTTCTCCAAGAAGCGAACCGTAAAAAGAGTCTTGTATAGGCTGGGTAAAAAAAGCCTCCAACCCGCCGCGCTTACTCACTAAGTTCAGTCTCAAGCTACTAGACGGCCAAATATACCTTCTTAATGCTTTTACCCCGTTTATGTTTCTTAGGACATTCAAAAAATAAAGGAAATATAAGTTACCTAGGGCAAAGCTTAGACTCTTCTGTGATGATTCCTCTTTTCCAATAGTAAAGAAAAAAGAACCTTAGATGGAATACCCTTCGAGTTAGCATTAGGAAAAGGCTTCAAAACCTACCAAGGCATACGATCTACTATACTTCTTTTCTTTGGGTCCACTAAAATAGAGGAGATCCACTTTTCACTTCTATTCAAGGAAGACCTTTGAATTCCATAAGTATCCGTCTTGTATAAATAGTAGGAAAGGGAGAAGCTTATGAACTTGATTTCCCCTAGAGGAGAAGGTCAAGAAAAACCACTCTACTTCCACTCCTGCGGACTCCACTTACACTCGTGGGGAAGGGGCAGAAAACTCGGAGTACATTAGAAGACTTTCTTGGGACTTTAGAAGACAGTACAGGCATATCATTCTATCCATCTATCCATACAGGGCAGGGCAGATTTCGCTTTCATCTATCTAGAAATGCTATTTTTTTCTAGCTAAGCTATTTGTTTGTTGCGCTGAGCGATGCAGCTTCGTTCATCTTATAATAAAAAAGAGTTGCCTAGCATCCATTCGACCACGTTATGGTGCTTTTTCCTTTTTATATAAATAGGCTCCCAGTGCAAACTGAGATCTTGGAGCTAAGATGCGTTTTTCTGGCATTTATCCTTACGGGTTTTTTTGATGGAACTGAGGCTGCCCCTCCAGAGAAAGTTGAACGATCCACAGCAGGTGACGAAAGTCTCTTATCTCTTTTGTTCCTAATCCGGCATGGTTACGGAAGGATCAAATGGTTGTGTCGTGGCTAAATACCACCCTTTCTGAAGAGATTCTTGCCAAGATCATTGATCTCCCTTCAGCGCATGCCATATGAACATATCTGAGGAATGACTTTTTTTGGAAGAAGTAGAGCAAGAACTAAAAGTCGAATTACTTATGTGCAAGAGAGGTACATCTTCCATAACCGACTACTTGAATCGTTTCAAAGCTATTTGTGAGTTGTTGGCTGCTATTCATAAATCTCTTTTAGATGATGATAAAGTAATGTATATCTTGCAGGCCTAGTTTGTCTGTCTTTGTTTCCTTGGTCGGTCTCTATTCTTCGTTCCATCCCCCCTTTCTTACTAAAAACCCTCAATGGGGAATCCTCCTATCGATTGAGCATAGAGTCGGACTCCCGAGACTAATAGAGTTCTAAGCACGAGTCTAAGAGTGAGATTATCTACTCGATTCGTTATCACTTTTCTAATCTTCTTTACCGTCGGTTTACTCTCGCTTCTTATCGGTTAGCTTCCTTCTCTGCTTACTCTATGCTTTAAAAACGTATCCTTTCTCGATCTTCTTTCCCTGTTGTTCGCTACGTAGATCGTCTAAGACAGGAGAGCGTAGCGAGTGCTTTATAATCGAATTGGAACTAAATGAGCGTAGCGAAGGAGTGAATCGCTTTAATCGAGTGAAAGAGTATAGAAGTAAACCGAGTGAACGAGTATAGAAGATACGATAGTGTAACGAAAGACAACTCTATGTTGTTAGTAATTGAATTTAAGTGGGAGTTGACGAATTCCTTTAACGGTAGGTCGTTCTGAATGGAGGAGAAGGATATAGATATGAAAACATCATTCCGAGCACTTATCTACTATCGCTTAACGGAGGTTGATTTCTTGATTTTATTCGACTCCCACGGGGATGCTATACCTATAAAGGTATAGATCTAAAGTCTGGGGCATGTTAACTGTATCACACGAGATAGATTGATAGCCAGACAAAAAGGTGTACAATCCCGATCGAGAAAGATTTATCGGGTTATTATAATTATAACATCATTACAAATTTTTTATCCGCACAAAAGATTCTGACGTTTATGTACACCCTGATCCCGGATATCCGTTTTACAGCCGTCAATGTTCCCAATCTAATCATACGAAAACTAACTAAGAATCGAAAGGGTTCACAGCTACGCAAATCAAGATCGATAAAAGGAAGTTTACATAGACACAATACAATCAAGGAAGTCCATCCAGAAACATAAAGATCGATCCGTCTCTGACAGGTCATTTTTCACTTTCTCAATATGGCCAATCTATAAACGTAGAATCGTGAGTTTTAACCCCTCGAGATGTCAGACCGCCGGGTGTTTTTCTAGTAAGAATATGACCTTCCCGCGCTCCTGACCCCGAAATGGGGATTCAATCGTGATTCTCCGGTTGGAAAATGTCCATGTCGGCGATCTTTGAAGCAATTAGGTAGTCATAGATTCAATCTTTTGGACATCCTGACATTGATAAAACAACATAGGCTTCCATTAGATCAAGAAGGTTACTCCTGATGATACCTCGCCTGAAGCTCTTTCCTATGTGGTAAAAGGCTAGAGACAAAGACACGGCAAGACTACTTTACCTATGACACTTAACGAGCCCTACTTACTGTCAGACCTAAGCACAGATCGATGAGCGCAAGAATGAATGCACCTGTCTCTGCTCTTTCTGGTCAAGAAATCGATCGACCTCGTTCACATAGCTTTTAAAAAGCATCCCGGAGCGAGCGCCCACTATGGTCTTTCTTGCTGAGTCAAGCTCTCCATTATATATATAAATTCCCACGCATTTCGGATGTCGGTTATTGGATTTTGTCTTCCTCGTCTGACTGACCAATTACACATACTACCATTACAATATCTTACTCGATTGATCTCGGTGTTCTCATTCCACGCTATGTCAAAAAAGGTAAATGTCAGTATACGGAAATGATATCCCCTATTTTTGATTACCTTTCTTGCTCGTCTCTTGATTGAAATGGAAATTTATTTTGCTGCCTCGCTTTGACGTTGACGGACAGTCTCAACTTTTTGGCTTTTTCTAAATATTAGATCATAGTTGAAATTATATGCTTTGATTCTGCGCCCGCGCTGATCCGAGCGGGACTCAAAATCTTCCCCTTCCGATTAACCTTAACGGCCTTCCCTTTGAAGTTATGAGCATTCATTTCCAAATTCTGAACGTTAATCTCTCTTTTAGTAGTAGTTGGAGTACTGTGGAAATCTTATAAAACTAAAAAAGTAAATGTCAACTCCCCTCTGTCCTCCTTGTGCTATTCGCGCTATCATACTCCTCATACCATATAGCGATGGCTCGGGGCGACCTATTGAGTTGAGATACGGAATTGGATTTTCCCTACTAAGCTGCTCATTTCACACAAACCCTGTCTACGAAGCAAGGGCGTTAAGCCTCTTGGATATGCAAACAAGAGAATGGGCCATACGGGTGCCCTTAGCGGCCTTGAGATTACCATAACGAAGATCTCAACTATGCCATCGAAAGAGAGCTTTCGTAGGTTACGTCATTCTAAAAATCAAGCGAGAATGTAGACTAAGTGATCCGTAGTTCCATAACCACATAGTGGAAAGAAGGTTCTTAGTCTTTTCCTTCGGTACGCTAAACCTGACCTTCGTCCAACAGTTAGTTCTAGCTATGGGGAATTTGAATGAAAAGCGGGCCTTGAGCACTCCCGTTCGAATTCGAAGCCAAGAGGAGCTGAATTCTTTCATTGACAGTGTAGTGGTGATAGTCTCACCTTGGGCTATGCTTTCAACTGAACCAAAATTGGCCTATCCGCGCCGTCAAGAAAACGAAGCTATGTCAGCAGGTCTTGTCAGAGCCTTTCTCTTACTCGTTCTATGGAAAGGAAATCCGGACTATTGCTTAGTCGTTTTCAAGCGTGACCATCAATCGAGTTAGCAAAGAGAAAAGTATATCTGAAACAGGAAATGTGCTCTATGCTTCAACCACCATATTTTCCCTGTGTTCTTTTAGTCAGCCTCTTACCAGGATGGTGGAAAGTGTGAGATCCGAATCACTTTCTTAGTCTGCTTATATTCTTCTTGTTCGGATGTATCACCTACTTCATTGGGAGAGTTCTATCCGGTTGATTGAATGATTCGAAAAATGAAAAGCAGTAGTACTTCACCTAGAGAGAGAAAGCCAATAAGACCGTGCTAAGTAAGAGACGGAAAGCACTCACTGTGATGAATAGTTAGACTATACAGAGGCAACTAATGGTCGTGTACCCAAGGTAAGATGATGACATCCAAGCATAGATCAGAGAAGGAGATCAAATCATCACTGAGATGACCTCCTCCTCGGTTCGCTTCTGAGGATTTCTAGTTGGCGGGGGCAGCTAACAAGGCCTACTTCTCAGCCGGTTCACCAGAAGGGCTGCTTATGGGAGCAAGGTCACTAAGGCCGTTAAGGTCCATCATAAAAAAAGTCAAAGGCAGGAAAAGACTACAATGCCACAAGCCATGTACAAGAGAGAAAAGAATGTGCATCTCACTACCAGTGCCGTCAAGATCGGGTACAAGCACCTCTGGAACAGCAAGTTCAACTTCTGGATGCTTTGCTTAAACAACCACACCTTTTCCTGCGCCTCTGCCTTTGCTGTTCTTGTCTCTCAAAAAGGGGAGTCCACTTCCCGATTCGACCCATTCCTCTAAGTTGGATCAGGCGCTGCAGACCTTTCAGACTCGAATCCAAAGTCAGCTGGATGCGTACCTTCCTAGACTTCGACTTCGAACCCTTGTCTTCTTTTTCAAGAATAGCTGAAATGGCTAGTTTCTTTACTGAAAACCTCGATTTGCACCCTAGAACATCAAAATAGGGGCATCCAAAAACGGGGATTTCAAAGCGAAAAACCTGCCCAGGAACAACCGAAACCTCATACGCGCCAGACAGCTGCCATACTGGAAGAACGAATTGACTCGACAAGGAAACCAAGTCAAAGGGTCGCGCCTGACAGCCAAGCCCGTGGAATGTAAGAAGGTAGCTCTCGCTCGCATGTGCTTGTGCGTTCCTATCTCTTATGAATGAGTCAACCGGATCCACCGAAGCAATTTCCTCTAGACAGAACAGAATGAAGCTCTCGTTGAGAGATCTATTAGTGATTGGGCCACCCCTCCTGGCAAAGAAAGAAAGGCAGGTTCAGGCGATTGATCAAAAAAAGATTTCCTTCCCTTTCTTTATGACAGAGCAATTGAATGAAGCGGTGCAGGGCCTCTAAGATTATGAATAAGCTATTCATTTTCCGTCCTATTGAAGAAAAGACCTTCGGCATGATGGTAGTAGAGTAGTCGATCTGATCTCGCACGCGGGCGGATAGAAATGCCTATAGATGAGGTAGGCGAGGGTAGCTTGCCGGCAAAAGGCGTGTATGGTATTTGTTTGATGAGAACGGGAAGGGCAATTGACTGCAACCTTTTTCGGCCTATTGGGAATGGAACATCTCTCAACTTGTAAGTGGTAGAAATTAAGGACTGCAGGTTTTGGTTGATTAAAGAATCCTCTCAGAAGCCCGTGTATATTAGTCAAAGATGTGACTTTCACAGGTCCGATTGCTCTTTGCCGTCAAATGGAAAGTTAGCTCATAGGGCTTTTCTGGTACTCTGCGGAAGATGCGTGAATTGGCCTGCTTTTTCCCTTTCAGTATGCGCGAGTTGCAAGGCTGAAAGCTGCTTTGACATATCGGAGGATGTGCTTCTATCCCCTTACCGAATTATCTGTCATTTTCTGTAATATTAAGTGTTGTAAGATGTTGTAATAAATGTTCTAGTTGAAAGAAATTCCACCTCCTCCTTTTCTCATCCCTTAGCTCTTTGATGAGCTCTTCGAGAGTAATGGTATAGGCGTAGGCTCATGACTCTTGAAAGTGAATATCGCTCGCAATGGCCGCCCTGATAGTGGAACCCTTCAACGGAAAATTTCGTATGCTAGCTCCAATGAGTAGTAGAGGAAAGCTCGGCCTCAGTGCGTCCCACTTGTGTCGTGGTTTAAGCCTGCTATGCATCCTTGCTTCATCTACCATTCCTGACAATCCATTTCTGGTATGCCCGCTGCTTCGTCCACAATTACTGAAAATCCATCCTATCTTTATTGGGATCATACCCCCTTGGACTTGACTATTTTTTATCTGTTTAAGGAATTATTCCCTGGGCTTTCAATGGGCCCACGCCTTCTCGTACCCTCTAAGAAGAGATGCGCAAGACTGGGATCAGGAAGACCTAAATCTTTCTATGATGTCATCTTGAGAGAGCAAGTGCGCCAAGCGAGATACCAATTACTACAATATACAGATAGGGGAATAGGACATCCACGTGATTTCCTTCTACCCCTAGCCCGGCTCCAGGCCATGAAGCTTCTCCGCGGGTTCCTTCGCCTCTTCTTCTTTTTGTGCCACATTCAAGCAAGAAAGAAGTGCTTCTTCTTAGCAGTTGAACAAGTTAATGGAATTCTTCTTCCCCCGATGGTGACTTCAGTACCTGGATCCTCATCTCTTGAACTAGTTCTGGCAGTCAGTTTAATGGCACTGGAGCTAGCCGAGAAAGCGGCGCATTCATGGTGTATGGAATCAAGGTCAACAAAATGAATCTATCTAAGAGGAGCTTAGTTCTATTCAACATCCATCAAGGCGAGGGAAATGACTCCGGTCACCGGGGTAGGATATAGTCAGTGTCAGTGTGCCGCGGCTGGCTTCTCTCTTTTGGCTGTCGATTGCATGCAGTTTGACCGTTCACCTTTTCGGTTTATTTGAATTCCGTTCTCAGATCAGATTAGAGACTATGAGAACTATTAGTAATACTGTTTAATAGGCAGCTGTACAAAACAAAGTCTGGTCTGGGGAAATCCCTACCTACTCTGCTCTGCTGTTCATTCCTTATATTCTGTACCGTACAAGGCTTTCCTTAGCTTACCTTTAGTTCCAGAGATCGGGCATCAAGATAGCCATAGCCATAGCCATAGGTTGGTTGACAAACCCAAGGGCAAAGCAAAGCCAGCAAGCTACGGCTTCAAAGAGAGAATCAAAAGGAAAAACTGTGTTAAATAGAGCCATTTTCTCATGTGCCCGAAAGGGAAAGGGACGAAGTGAAGCGTTCGAGATTAAGGAAAGAAGAAGCTGTACGCTCAGCAGATAGACTGGTTCAACTGACATGGCAAAGCAGAAAACCCACATACAAAACAATAAGCACATGCCGCTAAAGCTAATGCTCAAAACTCATACCAAGAATCCAAGCAAAGCCAAGCCAAAGCAAGTAATCGAATCGGGGCATATAGGCTGGTTAACCAATCGATGCAAGCACCTTCTTCCTTCTAGTATCTCCAGAGTATGGACTTTTTTCATTCCCATAGGACAAGGCAAGGAAGGATCAACTGCAAGCTTCGATCAAAGAGATGCCTTAATATAATAAAGAACAGGATAAACAAAGCCACCCGGTGGAAGCATAGCTTTAAGCCCTTATTGTCCAAACCTCGGGGCGACAAAATGCCTCGATGTTCGCGGTTCCCTACTTCATAATAAGCACCGTTGCCTAATGTATAGTAAGCATGCTGGCTAACTTGGGACATAAGGAAAAAACTTCTCTCACTCCAAGCTTTGAAGCGGGCTTCCTCTTTATATATAAAACAAAAATACAAATTGGATTTCAAAGCTGGGGCCTTCCCTCCGCTCTGGTATCTCCAGGGCCCGAGAACAAGGGGCAAACAGTAGTTTATTCGAGAAGATCTGTGCCAGGCCAAGAAGCAGAAGACTTTCCCGAAAGAAAGATTGTTTTCTATTAGTAAGAGAATCTCAGAAGCTAAGCTTTGAAAAGGCACTGCTCTAAGCGCTCTAACCGGCGTATGTGCCTAGATTAGGACGAGCTGCTTAACCGGCCACTTGAATCTTTCCTATCCTATGGGAAGCATGAAGGAATTCTTCTATGACTCTAGGCTCAAGGCCATGTACTATAGAGAAATCATTTAATTGAACTCCTCGGACTAAAACCTGTCCTCCCCCCCTGGACTCTACACTACAGACTTGATTGACTGGCTTAGACCGACACCAATGTGCTTATGCCCCACGCAAATGTGCTAATTATTTTCTTGGTAATGGTATGTTCTGTACGTAGATAGAGCACCTAGAGGTTTAGTAATAGATATGGAACAACAGACTTCAAGTCTTGAACGTTCTACGAGGACCGATCTATCTTCTGCTCCGTAGGTACATGTTAGGGCGTGTTTCAAAAGGCTGTTTATTAGCGGCATTGGCTTGCGCCAAATGTGTTCATTATAAAATCTGCTTTCCCTTCTTCCTGGCAAGATCAGATCAAGAATAGCCTTTGGCTAGGAAAGCACAGTCAGACTAGTGCCACGCCCAAAGCACCAAGACTGGCTAAAAGAGCAAAGAGAGAGGACCGGGACAGTAAAGAGACAAGACCTCTTATGCCGAAAAAGGCTTAAATTACACCACTTCGCTGGAAGAACGGTTTGGTATAATCGCCAGGATTTCAATCAAGATGAAATCGGTTAGTTTGAATGCCTGAAAAAAGACTGTACAAGAGGTCATATACAAGAAAAAAGAAAAGGTAGACTCAATGTCATAGAAATCGAATACATCGGAATCAGCACCGTCTTATTCGTTTGCAAAAATAGGACTCAAAAGAATCATGATTCGGTAAATAGGCCACTGATCGGCATCCAAGCTTTACTAACTAATAGGGGTGAGGGGCCGGCAAGCGTGTACCAAACCATTCGAGGGTAGCTAAGCAAGGAAATAAGCAAAGACAGCTTACGGTCGTGTGCTGGCAAAAAGAGTATCATCAAAGTTTCCAGTGTCGAGTTGTCACAAGTAGGTTTTTTAGTCATAGCTAGACAGCCAAGATAGATGTCCTTCTCCTCGGTCAGACTCAGTATCCTTGGTTGGAAAAGGCTCACATTACTGCCACTTCACCAGAAGATCAAGGCCATGTCGAAACTGAAATACCAGAGGCACTTCCTCTTAGTCATTCACTAGAGTTCTTTCTTTAAAAAGAAAGGGGTGGTAGAGCAAGATTCGCGCATCCAGTTGTCCGGTCAAAAAGAAGAAGGTTAACAAGCGCAAAAACAATACTCAACAAAATGCTCAATCCACATCCAGAAAACAAAAAAAGATAGTCTAAAGAAAGAAGAGGGGTCGTGCCCAGTCCCAAACAGTGCGTTCTTCAGTTCTGCCTGTCTGATCATCATCTTTGAGACCAATCACGTAATCTTTTTTTTTTTTTAGTTTTTTTCCTGTAGGAAGGTGCAATTCTCGGTCATAGGTAAAGCTCTCGCTCCCGTCCCCCTACCCAAACTGTCACTCAAAGGAGACTTGTTATAATGAAAGCTATGCGCGGGGAAAGCAAATTTCCATTCTGTTGGTGCCTGATAGAGTGGCGCCCGTTTTACTATCATGAATTACTACTTCCCCTTTCATGTTCAAGGCGATCATCGTTCCTTCAAAGTCCACTCCGACGCCTCCAGGGACGATTTCGCCCCTCAAGGGATCTCTTTCGTCAAGTACGTACGTGGTGGATAACAGAGGGGTAGGCTTGATGATCCAGCCTTTCCAGCAAGCATATTCCAGCCCCGGGATTCTTTCCTCGAGTTGTGGGAAGACTATCTTTTCCAGAAGGAACCGCAGTAAGACAAGACCCAAGGGGGAGAAGTTGGCGAAGCCTGCCCCCCCTTCCCGGTTTCCGCTCTGCTGTGAAAGTCAGCGTCTTGCTTTCAACTTGTCTTTCTTAACCGCTCTTCCAGTCAGAATAGTTGCTAACAAGCGAGCTGAGCACTCCAAACAAGCTAATTGAATAAAGTGCCCAATACAAAAGCACTAGCTTCACTAAAAGAAACCCTTATTTTTGGAACCAAACCTCACTTATTCTTTGATCTTTTTAATGAAAGTCTCTTCCGAGGAAAAGCACTTTCGCTCTGCTCTCTGGGCTTAAGGACAGGGACCGACTAAAAGAAAAGCTTGGATAAGTAAAGGTGAGAGTCTTCTTATTTCCACTTTAGTCGATCAACTCTTGAGAAAAGAGCGGCCCCTACTGTCGATCTCTTATTCTAGTGTCTCCCCTGCCGCTGTCGACTTCTCTTTCTGTATCTTGTACTATAGTGCTATCTTCTTATCTCTTAGTTCTGGATGCCCCTCCCTTTCCCTTTGTGTCTCTCCCTAATATGGGAGGTGTGAAGTTCTCTTGCAGCTTCTTAGCTACTATGAAAGTCCTAATAGTCGCCAAGCCAACCAAACCAGCGAAAAAAAAAATAATTATCATCGCTTAGATAAGGAAGGAATGGGAACACACTACACTTTAGTCAACTATACGTACGTATAACTTTAATCACTTGAGCTGCGCTGCTTTTCAAGTTGGAGATGGATAGCTGTCAAAGTAAGTCAGTCAAAAGAAAAGAAGAATAAGGAGGGTACTAGACACTAGACATGAGTCAACCTTACAGCTCCCCTACAGATATTGCCCTATAAAAGGTCAAACCAGCAGTACATTACAGCTATCTGAATTATAACCCCGTCGTTCTATTCTATCGGTTAAGATATGAATGAGACTACCTTTTCGGGATAAAGAGAAAAAGAGAAATTATATTTATTTACCCGTTCCTCTTCGCTTTATGCTATGCTCTTAAAGTGAAAAGTCAGCGGTAAAAATGCTACTATTGAATCGGATGATGTGGTACTTGATGTAGCTGAAGAGCCTGCTTTCTCCTTATCAATCGAAAGGAGAATAGGTTAAAACTTTCTTTTATTTAGCTTTTTAACCTAGAGTTCGTAAATACTGGCACGAATACCCGAAGATGGAATAATTGGCTTTGCCAACATTTAGTTCACGAAGTTCCGGTACAAACGAAGGTGATTTGCGAACTTTCTCTCCATTCATTGAGAAAGGGTTTACGGGCCAACATTGGCATCAAGACTTGGGTTTTTCGACCAAGTTTGTTATGAGGAACCCGAGCTCAAAAGCTTTTCCATGAGAGACTTCCCTTTCTTTAGGAGACCCCCAAGGTGGAAGTAACTGGTTCCTTTCCTTTTCAAGAGGAAGTCGCCTAGAAAAAAACTGTTTTTACGCCCGTGGGACACCTCACTCCTCTTTAGAGGAGGATTCACACTAGCCAAGGCCAAGGAAGACTTTTAGACTAAGGGATTTCACTCAATATTCACATTCAAAAGAGCCGGGGAATAATTTCCCCTGAGCTTTAGAGTAATATAATAAGACATCGCAATCGCAGTGAGCAAAGAAGCAGCTTACGGGTCTTTCTTTCCTTTCTGGAGTTTTCCCGGGGAAGACAGCTTCCCTCGAAGTGAAGTTCCCCCGCTCTCGAATAATAATTAGTAGTCGGCCTTAAGCCTAGCCTCAATAAGAGTGTGTTACAGGATCGTGTTAAAGAAGGGCGAATAGCTAGGCTTCAATGGAGGCCTTGCCCGCTCTCCGTTCTAAAATAGAGAAAGGGAATAGTGGAGCCAGGGAAGAATTCTAACCGGGGGGGGTTTACTTTACTTTTTATACGAAATTCTTTATTTTGTAGCTTAGAAGGCTGTACCCATCCGTGTTCTATCTATCAGATCAGAAGAATTATAGCAAGAAGACAGCACCAACCGATCTGGACTTTCTTTAAGGGGGAAACTTAGAAGCTCGACTTGAAGGCCTTCCTCAGAACTAACTATCAGGGGAGCCCATACCTAAGAAGAGTCAGCCTGTCAGAGTTTGACTGGCAGATGAGTCTTTCTATCTATTGTATTGATACCGCTGTTGCTAAATCTAAGAATATTGGGGAAGATGAAGCGGGAACACTCATTTTAACAACGGCACCAACGGATACTGTCACAGCTAATTTAAGTGCTAGTCCAGCAACTGCGGTTAGTAATTCAATTGCCAGTCCTATACCACCGGGTAGAAGACCCAGATCTCCTCAACGCGGACGCTCTTGGCATAGAAGCTGTCTTCATTTCTGCTCTTGGTCTTACCGGTGCTTTAGCCATATCTGTTGTTAGAGTGAAATCATCTGCTGTTCCAGTAACCGGTGCTAGTGGTAGTAGGAGTTCTTGGTCAACTATCATTGGTGATGCAGAAGAGGATTGAGGGAAAAGAGGATTACAATAAAGCTAGTAAGGCAAGGTGCGTAGCGGGAATGACTAGTCCCAAACCCACGGACATCAGGAATAAAATAGGTTGTTCGAGAATCTTATTTCTTACCACCTATATGAAAGACTATTAGATTCTAAAGACTTTCGTATTCATAAACTAGACTCATATTGGATAGTGAGAATATTTATTGCCCCGGAAAAACTTGCACCTTCTATTGTCCACACCCTTAGCTTTTGGATATAAGTTTGGCATATATTTTCTTTCTATCGGATGCGGCAAGGCTTGCTTATTTTGATCGTTGGACACATCCTCTAATCGGTCCTGGAGCGTAAAGTGCTTCTGGATGTGAATAAGATTAAGAAAAGGAGTGTCAGTTCAATGGAAGGCTTTTCATATACCGTACCACGCCTAGGAAACTTCCTAATCGCCAGGAAAGAAAGTAGGAAGCCTTGAGGTAAAGGAAGAAGACTTTTCTCTTTAGGACCGACTAGAGGAAGCTTCTTTTTCTTTTTTTTTCTATAGATAAGGCAGAGCCTTACTGATGCTCTCTTCGCCTGTCAAGGGCTGGTTCTTTCATATCCGAAAGAGGTTGATCCTAAAAAGTAAAAAAAAAGAGACCGAGGCGACCATAGAAAGGTTCGATAGGACCTGGGCTTTCCCTCTACTCTAACTCTATAGTTCTTCTTTCCCGTGCTATCAAGATCAGGAGAGAGGCTTTGCGCAAGAAAGAATATATCGCCCAGTCTAACTCTTAAGTCGGAACTAGAGGCTATGAATATTGGAAGGAGTAATGCGCTTTCTTTTTCACCTGGAATTGAACTGTAAGAGAACCAATCCCATTGTCTTCGAATAGTCTTTGTATGCCTTTCCAAAGCCAGTGAAGAGATCAGACTTAGTGGACAATAGGCCTCGGTAGTAGCGGCAAGGGAGGAGTTAATACCCGCTTAGCCCCTTTTTATGGCTTACCTTCGTACCCAATAAAGGTTTTACCCAGCCAAGTCCAGCTTTCTTGTGAAAGTCTTGGCTTGCTCTTTTTCCATGTCTGTTGATGGAGGATTATTTCCGATATAAATACTATGCAGAAGACGATAGAGATTCCTAACAGTTAGAATCCGATTTGCAGACATGAAACTTAAAGAAGGGATGACTCCTAGAAGGGCCGGTTAGCTTGTGCACGTGAATCCGATCTGGGATCTGGGCTACTAGGCTAGGAAGGTAGGTTGTTGGGACGAAGAAGAACAGGTTTCACGAATGAATGCCCTGTTGGAAGTTAGGGGAACCCCTTGTTAGGACAAATAAGCTGCTTCCCTTGGTTTGCTAGAATGGACTCTTAGATGGGCAGAATGCCCCATTTCAGTCTATTGGGACTTAGAAACAATACAATCTTTACTTTCTTTCCTAAGCTTGAATGTGGCGAAAAGCAAGTCGGGCAAAGCGATTGATTTAGTTGAGACCGATAGATAGAGTACAGAGTACGGGGCAGGACCAATACTAAGAGAGGGGACGTAGGACATATTTATTTAAAGGAATCGCTAGACAGAACTAAGACAAAACAAAAAAACAAAAACTGTTTGATTTGATGGATTAAAACCTAAAGGTTCCAAACCTCTTGTGTGATATCACAGGGAGGAAGACAGCTGTGGCGCCCACCTGCGCTGGTCTGCGTCTGACTACTGTTCCCTAACTTTAATTCCATTCTCTGGACTTTTGGTGCCATTTATTTTTCCGTACCGTAATAGATGAGGGTGGTCGTAGATCAGCTGATAAACTCATTTGGAAACTGACCCCTTCAGAAAGATTCACCACAAAATCTGCATATGCACTGGTAGCCACAACCATTGAAGATGAACCAAACCTTTCATTTCCAAACTGTCAAGACCTTCGCTGGCCACCCCCACTCTCAACAAACTCAAATACTTCCTAAGGCTCTGTGCCCATAATCGTCTTCCAACCAGGAGTCATCCGCACCACATACACATTATAGCTGAAAACTTATGCCCTCTTTGTCCTTTCGAAACGAAAAATGTTCTCCATGTGCTTCGAGACTGCACAAAAGCTAAAACTATATGGAGGGAGTAAACTCCATTTCACTTTCACCCAAAACCCCCCGGAGGATATCCTCACTTGGCTCAAAACCAACTGTCTCAATCAGACAGCGCACACCAATCAAATCCCATGGAACACATTGTTCACCTTCACATGCTGGCACCTTTGGCTTCAAAGGCATTTATAAAATACAAAATATGAGCGAAAATGGGACCCTACCACAATCATTGCCAAAGCTGCCGAATACCATTTCCTATCACCATCTACCTCAGCAGTTCGCCAATGACGCATCAAAATGGTCAAATGGAAACCGCTAGACATTGGATGGATGGATAAAGCTGGACACGGATGGCTCCTCAAAGGGTAACTCAGGACCGGGCGGAACAGGAGGCTGGATGGAATGAAGGGGACGATGGATTGCAGGATTCTCCATCCACATTTTGAAAAGTTCTGTTAGGTTCTTAGTAGCAATCGGCGACCTTTTCTTCTTTTACTTCACATAGCTTTTCGTCTCTTTGATAGCTGGAAGTTCTCCAAAAGTATGAAAAGCTGGAGGACTTTGTACCATCCATTCCGGTGTGGTTGGATTCTGTTCAACAGCCCAAGGACTTGGAGCACATCTTTTGTTCTTTCCACTGCTTGAAGTGATTGTTACGACCACGAAGAAACGACAAATCCCAACTACGGATATATAAGAGCCAAAACTGCTAAGGGCATTCCATCCAGCGTAAGCATCTGGATAATCTGGAATGCGACGTGGCATACCCGAAAGCCCTAAGAAATGCATAGGAAAGAAGGTCAGATTAACCCCGAAAAAAGTGATCCAAAAATGGATTTGACCTAAAGTTTCAGGGTATGTCCGACCAAAGATTTTACCTACCCAATAGTGAAATCCTGCAAATAAAGCAAAAACGGCTCCCATAGAAAGTACATAATGGAAATGTGCAACCACATAATAAGTATCATGTAGAGCAATGTCTAGCCCAGAATTTGCCAGAACTATTCCAGTGAGTCCTCCTATGGTGAACAAAAAGATGAACCCTACAGCAAATAACATGGGTGTTTTGTATTGTATCGAACCCCCCCACATGGTAGCGATCCAACTAAAGATTTTGATTCCAGTGGGGACAGCTATGATCATGGTAGCTGCGGTGAAGTAGGCACGGGTATCAACGTCTAAGCCCACAGTAAACATATGATGAGCCCAAACAAGAAATCCAAGGACGCCTATACTGATCATGGCATAAACCATGCCTAGATACCCGAAAACCGGTTTTCCCGAAAAAGTAGAAACGATATGACTTATGATACCGAATCCAGGCAGAATGAGGATGTAAACTTCAGGGTGCTTCTCTCTTCTACTAATATATATAAGCGGATGAGATGAATAGAAGAAAGCTGGACTATATCATCAACTTATTCCATTTTTCTAGGAAAGCTAGCCATGCTTTATGGTGAATACTGTCAGGTTTAAATGCTTTGAGATCGTAAAGACTGTAATATTCCTCAATAAGGAAGAATCGTCGTGATTTATGACTTCGGAAAGTACTTGATTTAAAGTAATCTAGCATCATGATAACATCTTTTCGACTTTGTACAGACCATTGATAGTAACCATTTTGACTACTATCAAAGTAGATATTTCCTCCAAATACTACCTTATAAGACTCTACATCTTGTAGAAGTTTATTATTGACTCGAATACTTAGTTGAGGTAGTTGATGCTTCATAGCGATACCAATGGTACCATCAGCATCAAAGAATCCTGCAAACCAATTGGATTGAGCATCTAGTGTAATAGGTAGAATTACAGGGACATCCAGTACTTGACAGACACGATGTAGTTGAAGTAGTCGTGCTGAATGCCGAATATGACCATTAATGCAATTCATTAGTTTGATCATACCAAGTTTATTATGTAGTCGATAACGATAAGCTTTAGCACCTGATCGCATTTTAATACTTCCACCAAGCATATGTTGGATATATCGTAGTAGTCGTAGATCTTCAAGTCCCATAGTAATTTCAAGAGAAGTATATCCTTGTTTACTAACTTGAATACTTCCATCACCATCGATAATTCCAGCTAGCCACTCACAGAAGGATTTAGGATAAGTTGTTGCGCATGTAGTCTCTGAGGTTCCTACTAGACTGCTTTTATGTCGTTGGTTACCTGCTGATTGTGTCTTAGATAATCCATTTTTACTAGATCGGGGTTTTACTAGAAAACCACTTATGAACATAGTAGGAGTACCATTAAGCAGACAGTCCCAGCATATAGCGCAATGCGTATTCAGACTTGAATCTGAAAAGGGCCATTTAAAACCGAAGAACCGAAAGAGATGCTGGTATAATATTGGGTCTCCCCCTCCAGCGGGATCAAAAAAGGTTGTATTAAAGTTTCGATCAGTTAATAACATGGTAATAGCCCCTGCCAGTACCGGAAGTGATAATAAAAGTGGGAATGCTGTCACTAGAACGGACCAAACAAATAGGGGTGATCTATGCATAGTCATTCCAGGTCCACGCATGTTGGAGATAGTTGTTATAAAATTGATAGAACCTAAAATGGATGAAACACCAGATAGATGAGGACTAGAAATTGCTGAATCAACTGCTCCTCCAGAATGGCTGGTAATACCACTTAAGGGCGGATAGACCGTCCACCCAGTTCCGCTACCCACTTCTACTAAGGCTGAGCTTAATAGGAGCAAGAGACTTGGTGGCAACAACCAGAATGAAATATTATTTAATCGTGGAAATGCCATGTCAGGCGCACCTATCAGAATCGGAACAGACCAATTACCAGATCCACCTATCATCGCCGGCATAACCATAAAAAAGATCATTAAAAAAGCGTGAGCCGTTATTAAAACATTATAAAGTTGATGATTCCCACCAAGAATTTGATCGCCGGGTCGTGCTAATTCCATACGAATCAGTACTGAGAAGCATGTGCCCATCACTCCAGCAATGGCACCGAAGATGAAATATAGAGTCCCTATATCTTTGTGGTTAGTGGAGAACAGCCATCGGACCGGATTTGTCATAAAATTGAGATGATTTTCTTGTAGCTCCGCTTCTTGCTCTAAAAATGAAGAAAGACTTGTCGGAAATGGCCGGTTGGGTTGGTCCAACCAAGAAAGACATGGGATTTTTAGGCGTAAGATTCTTTTCTTACGATATTTATAGTTACCCATCAAACATCCAATTGATAGAGGCATACTTGTGTATGTTATCCCATAAGACTTATTTAAGTTTCAAGGGGGTGTCAACCGGTAATAGAATGTAGCTAGATAACTTATGCCACAGCATTTATGTGGGATTGAGTTCATGGAACACTAACTTAACCTTCAAGGTCTGATAGTGCTACAGTTAACACCAAGCCACAAAGAAGGCCCGGGTCATCCAGCTTATATGGAGTTGATTCATCTTCCAATGCCCGAAGAGAAGGAAGGTGGTAGTCTTGAAGAATGACCCGGAGATTTTCTTAAGTGATAGCACCTGCTTAAGTAAGAGGGTCTTCGTGCACTTGAGCTTCTGTTCAAGACGCAGAGGGGAAGATAGGCGTAGAAGGGCTTGAAATGATCTATTATTAAGAAGGTCTGCCTGCTGCGATTGAGGAATGAATCGATCATTTGACTAAGATAAAAAAGATCTTCCGCGGGTAGAAAAGCTCCGGTACGCTGGGGGATAGGTCGATTTACCTGGTCAGATCAAATAGATAGGCAAATGGTTTTCAAAGGGATCGAGAGAGTGAAGATCGTCTAGCTATGCCAATGGGGGTAATGACACGTGGCTACCATGGCCATGGAAGTACCGACCTGAGGGACTGACTTTGAAAGGTATATTCTCGCACTTATACAAGGACAACTTCTTCGCTCAAAGACTTCTTGCTTATCTTCCCCGGTCTTTCGACAACGGGAATAAAGTGATAAAAACTCTTTATAGCAGACTCGTCAGCAGCTGACTCTTCCTTATTATTCCCAAACCCGCCATTTTCATCTTCTTTTGTTGTCTTTTGTCTATCTGTGTGATCTGATCTAGTCATGCAGTGGCAAAGGAGAGCGTGAAAGTTGCCCGAAAATGAGAATGGTAGTGAAATCCGTTGTCAATGGAGTAGGTGATCGAATGTCCAACTTTCTCTTGTTTAGGAGTGAATGAGCTAAGCCAGAATCTTCCTTACTTTACTTGCGGGATAAAGCAATTCCCTTTTTCTTACTAGATCTTAACTGATAAAGAAAATGAATATTTTCTTTCTTTAATGCAGCAGCCACCGTGTGCAGAGCTAGACAGAAGGCTTCTTAAGATAAGACATCGCTTTATTACTCCTTACTCCACTCTATAGTTCAATGATCGATAGGCTTTGGGCTCCTACGTTCACAATGGTTACTGATGCGACTACGAGGTTATCGTACTGCCCAACGTTGGCCTTCCGAAGAACCTCTTTCTATTTCCCCAAGCGTGCTGGCTTTCCTGTTCTGTTCTTCGAACTCAATAAGGCAAAGGCTGCTTTCGTCATTGGCCCGATTTCGAGCTACTGGATCATACCATACGAAGTAGGTGAGTCTGATTGCTTAAAAAGCTCTATTTAGGATAAAAGACGCCGTTTCCTCGACTATTCGTTATTCACATAACGTGATTCAGGCAAGTCAAAGGACGAATCATTTCAAAGAGATCGCGTTTCGGGTCATTTCTTGGTGAAAATAACCTGCCATAATCACTTCGATCTTCTACGCATCAGCCTGTCATGATCATTCGGCCCACCCTCCTTGTACTTCAAGGCGATCCCAGATCTATTACTAAAAGGCTACGAGGTTCCGGTACTGAACTCGAACCGAATAAGCGGTCTACCTACCTTCCCCGCCCTTCGATTTCAAGTTCTTGGAGTGCCTTCGCTCCTCGATTTAGATAGGTTAGGTCAAGTTGAAGCTAAGCTTGCTGATTAGGCAAGGTTTTGAAAGAGGCTCGCCTTCGGAATAGACTCATTCCTAGCTTTGCCCCAAGCACTTTCTTTAGCATTAGAAGTTTGCTTAGCTGCACTATTTCGACGATAACGTCGCTGGGCCACCATCCACGGTCCATATACCTTGAAGTCACCAGATCTATCTATCTTTATAAGTTCCCTGCTTTTTCGAACCCTTTCCGCCTGCTGGAAGTAGGAGATAGGATAAGTCAAAGTAAGGATCGCTAGGCTAGTAAAAAGAGAAGAAAGCATTTCCAGCCTAGTCAGTCATTCCTTGAAAGGAAGGATACCCCACATTCATGAACTTAATCGATAGGCCTAGGGCGAAGGGGCATCACTCTCTCCTTGGAGAAATGCCCCCATCAGCAAGCAATCAGTCTATGGCGCGCCATAAAAGCTTTCACCTCCTGAAGATTATAGAAGTCGAAGGCAAGGATAGACCAGACCTAGGTCCCCTTCTATAAGGCTACTAATGAGAATCTAGTCAGTCTCGAAAGTGACCTTCAATTGGAATAAAGGATAGTTCAATTCTATTTGATTTGTAAAGAAAGCTTGCTTGCTAAGGTGACGACGACTTGCTTGAACCACGTAACCTAATCAATGCGCCTATTCCCCTAAATCAAGACAAAAGATTCCACGGCTCAAGGGACTTTTTAGCCCAAAAGGGACCTCAGAAAATAAAAATCCATTTTAAATCAATCGACGGCTGCTCCCCGGGTCCCCTAACAACAGAACTCCTAGGTTAGCTACAGCCGTTCTGGCATCAGCTTCTCGTGGAAAAGACCGTCCTTGAATGACTTGAGGCTCTCTTCTTTGACAAAAGGGACTTTCCTTGGCACTGTAGTGAGTGACTTGTCTCCCCTCGCCCTAGCTGAGTTCACGCTTTCAGTTAGTGTTCTGCGATTTATTTTTCTCTCTGATTCTTCGTGCGTGATTTATCCTATTCCTATTTAGCTTTTTTTTAGTTGCCGTCCTTGGAACACTCCTTATGTGAGTTCGCGCCCCTATAACCAATTCTTTTTCTCGGTACCCTACCGAGGACTGATCTGATCCCTGTAAGGAGTTTGGATTCTAGAGAAGTCCAGTAAGTCGGCCCTTATCCAGGCTCTTTCTTTCACCTTGAAAACCGAGTTGGAATGCTTTTCGAATAGAATGCTTCGTAACCTCACCCTTTCCATCGTTAACACTCCTCCTTAAGCTTCGCTAAAGCGACTACGTACCTCGCTGCTGCTAAATGTGAATATCCTAAGGCTATCGAGAGTAGGCAGAGGACTATAACATAGAAGAATGGCTACCCGGGCCAAGAAGGGTGATCCATTAGCACCTAGCAAGTCAAGAGTCTGGTCTGAGAAGGAATGCGAATGAAGCTATCTTTCCTACTCCATTTATGGTATGATCTATCTTTGGACCTATTATCATTCGATCCGTTGAACCCAAAGCTATGGCAGCTATCAAGCTTGGAGTTGTCCCTAGATACTCTATATTGGCATTGGGAGAAAGAGATGAGACACAGAAGGAGCTCTTACCTCCTGCTACGACCGAGCT